CATAATCTTATGATTATGACCCAGAAACCGAGTGAATAGCGAGTCATTCATATTATTGCAATACAGGTACGACCGATCAATTAAATTCTAAATAGAAAACTTTTCGTCAAAGAAAGATCTTCCGTAGGCTCGAGGGATAAAAAAAAACTTCTCGAGTTCTCAGAATCCGTAGGAAAAATTCCTTGATTCCTCAACTTAGATAAAATAGTAATAATTGGTATACTACTCAATTTGAATGAAATCCAATCGGATTCAAATATTTCCTATCTATCCCTGTCCAAAAGGGACAATTTGAGTGGAAGGTCCACATCCTTTTTTTTTAGAATGAGTCTGTTTGTTTTTATGTGATTTCGTACTGTACGATTCCTTTGTTTGTGGGATCATTTTCCCTCGAGGGGGAATGAGAAGAATTATCGAATGGACTGTTAACTATGCCTAGATCTCGGATAAATGGAAATTTTATTGATAAGACCTCTTCAATTGTAGCCAATATCTTATTACGAATAATTCCGACAACTTCAGGAGAAAAGGAGGCATTTACCTATTACAGAGATGGTGCGATTTGATTCTTTTTTTTTTATTTATTTACCGCCCTCAGTCTTATGAGAAAGAGACATGATTCGGGATACAAAGAAAAAAGATTCTTGAAATAAACCTACGCTTGATGAAGGTGAAGTTAGTTTGGAGATAGAACAATTCCTTCTGTCGTGTATCCCCGATTGATGCAGCCTCAGATGCTTCAATTGTCGATTCTAGTATTGAGCGAAAGGTTAACCTATAGGTTCTGTATTGCAGGTCAATACTACTTCACTAGTACCAATAGGCCGCATAGGGGAAGAAGCACTACACCTAGGAATCAACAACACGAAAACTTTGTTATAAATTACCCCTTTTCCTTATCGGGATCGGGACTAACAAGAATGGTTGGGACAACAAACATCCATCTCGTTCGTACTTTGGATACCCGTATAACCATCGAAGATCGTTGAAGTGACTAATTCCTGGAAATAGAGGGCGTTGAGGACAAAGAAATTGTTGGAGTTACCATTTCTATCTAGCACCAACACGCTTGGTGTTAAGAAAAGACAGACCTCTTGCAGGAAGGATGGCTAGAGATTTCTTGTAAAAACACCAGCCCCTGTCAGTTCATAATAAAAATATTTCAATCTTTTTTGATTCCATGGATTATTTCCCTTATTACTATGCACAGAAGGGAGGAGCCGTATGAGATGAAAATCTCACGTACGGTTCTGGAACGGAGATTCTTTGAATAGAATGAACGACCGTAACGGATGTCGGCTCAATCCGAAGGAAATTATGCGGAAGCTTTACAAAATTATTATGAAGCTACGCGACCAGAAATTGATCCCTATGATCGAAGTTATATACTCTATAACATAGGCCTTATCCACACAAGCAACGGAGAACATACGAAGGCTTTGGAATATTATTTCCGGGCACTCGAACGAAACCCATTCTTACCACAAGCTTTTAATAATATGGCTGTGATCTGTCATTACGTGCGACTATCTCCACTATAGAAAGAAGGAAAGAAAGATCAAATCTTCTAGTAAATACTAGAAACAAAATAGGCTTTCTACATATGCATCGTCCAAAGCAACGATTTTTATCAGCTGTAGCAAAGAAAGAGACTTCATACGAGCCGAAATATGAAGAAATAGGTATGGCCTATATACTAGATTCTATGGATAAAGGATCTAATTGATGGAGGAAGCACCGTAAAGATCAATTAGCGAGGTTTGGGAGCCGATACAATAAGAACTGCTTACTTATGTCATGATATGAGATAAAAGTTAGGAATCAACTTATGTAATAGAGTCGATCTACTAAGGTATTGAGCAGCGGTGTAGCATCAGATCCCAAAGATAGTAAGTCCTTTCTTTCTTCTGGAGGAAAGTCCTTTTCAAAGATTCTATATAAATTTCTATATGAAACCGAGATAGTTACCTTTCAGAAAATTCTAACGATAGGGGTAGATACCTATGTTCTTCTGAAGGTGGGAGAAAAGAGAAAACTGATTATTGATCAAAATTAGAGTTTGAAACTCATGTAATTAACCTCTTCTGGTTAACCCGAGAAAAAAAAAATGGGATAGATTTACGAGAAATCTTATTCAGTTAGATATGGTAGATTAAGATGGGACACCAAAAGAATTGATTGCTGAGCCGTATGAGGTAGGAAACTCTCAAGTACGGTTCTAAGGGAAGGAATTGACCCACCTATTCCGGCCGGGGAGAACAGGCCATTCGACAGGGAGATTCTGAAATTGCGGAGGCTTGGTCCGATCAAGCTGCTGAATATTGGAAACAAGCTATAGCGCTTACTCCAGGTAATTATATTGAAGCACATAATTGGTTGAAGATCACAAGGCGGTTCGAATAAGAACACTCTCTTTTTTAATTCATTAACTCTCTTTTTTAATTCATTATAATATTGGATCCATCAATCAAATAAAATAGATCGTTCCTCTGGGAAGAGC